GAATTGGGACTGGGACCAAGAAAAAAATGGTTCTATAGAAGAGGTTCATGCTTCCTTTGTTGAGGTAAGGGCAAATGATATAATTCGCGATTTCATAAGAATTGAGTTAGTCAAGTCCACTATTTCGTATACCGGAAAAAGGTATGATAGGGCAAGTTCCGGATTGATTCCCGATAATGGATTAGATCGCACCAATATCAATCCTTTTTATTCCAAGGCGAAGATTCAATCACTTAGCCAACATCAAGGAACTATTGGTACGTTGTTGAATCGAAATAAGGAATGCCAATCTTTGATAATTTTGTCATCATCCAATTGTTCTCGAATTGGTCCATTCAATAGTTCGAAATATAACAATGTGACAAAAGAATCGGATCTCCTAATTCCAATTAGGGATTATTTAGGTCCCCTAGGCGCTATTGTACCTAAAATATCGAATTTTTATTCATCTTACCATTTAATAACTCATAATCAGATCGTGTTAAAGAAATATTTGCTACTTGACAATTTGAAACAGATTTTCCAAGTACTTCAAGTACTTAAATACTGTTTAATAGATGAAAATAGGAGGATTTATAATCCCGATCCATGCAGTAACATCATTTTGAACCCATTTCATTTGAATTGGTGCTTTCTCCATCATGATTATTGTGAAGAGACATCGACCAAAATTAGCCTTGGACAATTTATTTGTGAAAATGTATGTCTATTTAAATATGAACCACACGTAAAAAAATCTGGTCAAATTTTAATTATTAATGTCGACTCTTTAGTTATAAGATCAGCTAAGCCTTATTTGGCTACTCCTGGAGCAACTGTTCATGGTCATTATGGGAAAATCCTTTACGAAGGAGATACATTAGTTACATTTATATATGAAAAATCGAGATCTGGTGACATAACACAAGGTCTTCCAAAAGTAGAACAAATCTTAGAAGTGCGTTCGATTGATTCAATATCGATGAACCTCGAAAGGAGAGTTGAAGGTTGGAACGAACGTATACCAAGAATTCTTGGGATCCCCTGGGGGTTTTTGACTGGAGCTGAGCTAACCATAGCCCAAAGTCGTATCTCTTTGGTTAATAAGATCCAAAAGGTTTATCGATCCCAGGGGGTACAGATCCATAATAGACATATAGAGATTATTGTACGTCAAGTAACATCAAAAGTGTTGGTTTCAGAAGATGGAATGTCTAATGTTTTTTCGCCTGGAGAATTAATCGGATTGTTGCGAGCGGAACGAGCAGGGCGTGCTTTGGACGAATCGATCTGTTATCGGGCAATCTTATTGGGAATAACAAGAGCGTCTCTGAATACTCAAAGTTTCATATCCGAAGCAAGTTTTCAAGAAACCGCTCGAGTTTTAGCAAAAGCTGCTCTACGAGGTCGTATTGATTGGTTGAAAGGCCTGAAAGAGAACGTTGTTCTGGGGGGGATTATACCTGTTGGTACCGGATTACAAAAATTTGTGCACCGTTCAAGGCAAGACAAAAACATTTATTTGGAAATCAAAAGAAAAAATCTATTCGAGTTGGAAATGAGAGATATTTTGTTACACCATAGAGAATTATTTTGTTCTTACGCGGCAAACAATTTCCATGAGACAAATTTACATGAGACATCAGAACAATCATTTATGCGATTTAATGATTCCTAAGAGCGGATTTATTTTAACTTTAACTATCTTTTAACTATACTGGTCTGATTATTGATTTGGTAATAAATAAAATAAGTAATTAAAAAAATTTATGGTTTGTGCCGTGTATCAATGGTCAATCCCCGGTAGAAGGTTCCATCGGAACAATTATTTATTTCAAGGTACCTCGTCTCTTTGTTAATAATAAGAAAAATAAAAAACAAAAAGGAAGTGTGGGAAAAAATGACAAGAAGATATTGGAACATCAATTTGGAAGAGATGATGGAAGCAGGAGTTCATTTTGGTCATGGTACTAAGAAATGGAATCCTAGAATGGCCCCTTACATCTCTGCAAAGCGTAAAGGTATTCATATTACAAATCTCGCTAGAACTGCTCGTTTTTTATCAGAAGCCTGTGATTTAGTTTTTGATGCAGCAAGTAGGGGAAAAAGCTTCTTAATCGTCGGTACCAAAAATAAAGCATCGGATTCAGTAGCATCGGCTGCAATAAGGGCTCGGTCTCATTTTATTAATCAAAAATGGCTCGGTGGTACGTTAACGAATTGGTCCACTACGGAAACGAGACTTTATAAGTTCAGGGACTTAAGAGCAGAAGAAAAGATGGGGAAACTCAACCGTCTCCCCAAAAGAGATGCAGCAATGTTGAAGAAAAAATTATCTACCTTGCAAACATATCTCGGTGGGATCAAATATATGACGGGATTGCCTGATATTGTGATCATCGTTGATCAGCAAGAAGAATATACGGCTCTTCGAGAATGTGCCATTTTGGGGATTCCGACGATTTGTTTAATCGATACAAATTGTGACCCAGATCTTGCAGATATTTCGATTCCAGCCAACGATGACGCTATAGCTTCAATTCGATTGATTCTTAACAAATTAGTATCTGCAATTTGTGAGGGTCGTTCTAGCTATATAAGAAATCGTTGATTATGATTAAGATTAAGAATAATAAGATTACTTAATGTTAATTATTGGGCAACTCCATAGATTTATTGGATCGGTTACTTTTTTTTGAATTTTTTTAAATAGATAAAAAAAAAAGAACTGGGGATATTGATATATATTATGATGTTATGTGATTTCTTGGTATCCTAAATATATGATTAATGATTCAAGTTGGTGAGTTGAGAAAGAAATGGTTGAATCAAACTAATTCCTTTTTTGAAGTTCAATTTCTATCAGAGGACAATATGAATGTTATACCATCTTACATTAAAACACTCAAGGGGTTATACGATATATCGGGTGTAGAAGTAGGCCAACATTTCTATTGGCAAATAGGAGGTTTACAAATCCATGCCCAAGTACTTATCACTTCTTGGGTCGTAATTGCTATCTTGTTAGGTTCAGTCATCATAGCTGTTCGGAATCCACAAACCATTCCGACCGACGGTCAGAATTTCTTTGAATATGTCCTTGAATTTATTCGAGACTTGAGCAAAACCCAGATTGGAGAAGAATATGGACCTTGGGTTCCCTTTATTGGAACTATGTTCCTATTTATTTTTGTTTCTAATTGGTCAGGTGCTCTTTTACCTTGGAAAATCGTACAGTTACCTCATGGGGAGTTAGCTGCGCCCACGAATGATATAAATACTACTGTTGCTTTAGCTTTACCCACGTCAGTGGCATATTTTTATGCGGGTCTTACCAAAAAAGGATTGGGTTATTTCGAGAAATACATCAAACCAACTCCAATACTTTTACCAATTAACATCCTAGAAGATTTCACAAAACCTTTATCTCTTAGTTTTCGACTTTTCGGGAATATATTGGCTGATGAATTAGTAGTTGTTGTTCTTGTTTCTTTAGTCCCTTCAGTAGTTCCTATACCTGTCATGTTTCTTGGATTATTTACAAGTGGTATTCAAGCTCTTATTTTTGCAACGTTAGCCGCGGCTTATATAGGCGAATCCATGGAGGGTCATCATTGACTAGTTTTCGAAATAGTCTTTTTTTTAGCTTATCCCAATTCATGCATGGTTCAAGATAATCTGCTTGGTTGGAGAACATAATAGATATAAATACATATGAATATATGACCTAGAGTCGTAGGAGAGAAGATGAACGATATTACGGAATTGTAAAAAAAAAAGATGGGTTGGGGAGGTCACACTAGATGTATGTAATGTCTATAAGTCCAGCCACTTTTTGTGTGGGTTTCGAGGAATGATTCTATAATCTGATTCAATATAAAATGCGGCCTGTTTACGTTATGGAAGAAAGAAATGTATATGTAATATTAGATATTCACTAGTTATATAGTCCTATCTATATATAAATAGAAGTCCTTATACCCTACGTTATACCCTACCTATATACTAACTAACTATATATATATCTAACTATATGCTATATATATATATAATATAGCAAAATAAATAATATATATATAGTTATATGTATTGATATACATATTGATATCGTTGATATCGATCATATTGATATCCATTTCATATATTGATTTGATTGCAGTTTACTGCATTTAGATTAGATGGATTACAAGATAAGTAAAGTCCTTTCTTCTGTTTCATTTGTGATTGTGGATTGGATGAAAAAACAGATGAACTCAAGGATATAGAAGAGTAAAGAACGAAGGATTGAATGAAAGAATGGTTGGAAAGAAAGAAATGCAATAACTAGAACCGTATGTATATGGATTTACAAAAACTTCATCATGGGTAGAAACTAAAAACGAGATATCGAAGTAGTTCTGACGATTCAGTAATATTATCATTATTTTTTAGTTACTTCGACCCAATAGATCTTAATGATCAAACTTAATGATAAAATTAAGTAATAATTCATTGGTTGATTGTATCATTAACCATTTCTTTTTCTTTTTTTTTTGGTGCGAGGAACTTACCATGAATCCACTGATTTCTGCCGCTTCCGTTATTGCTGCTGGATTGGCTGTAGGACTTGCTTCTATTGGACCTGGAGTTGGTCAAGGTACTGCTGCAGGCCAAGCTGTAGAGGGTATTGCGAGACAACCAGAAGCAGAGGGTAAAATACGAGGTACTTTATTGCTTAGTCTAGCTTTTATGGAAGCTTTAACAATTTACGGACTGGTTGTGGCATTAGCGCTTTTATTTGCGAATCCTTTTGTTTAATCCTAGAAATGTAAAAAAGTACCTTAGATTGCATACTTTTTTTACTTTTTTTCTTTTAGGAAACGTTTCCACAAACGATATATTTCGCAATTGAAATGAGACCTAAGACCTAACCTAAATGAAATTACTAGATTTAATCTATTCCCATTAAAAAGGGGGAAATTCAATTAAAAATAAATAAATTGATCAAAAAAGAAAGGGGCGAGCGAAGTGATAGAAAAAGA